AGTTTGAGCTTGATGCAAATGGCTAAAATATCTTCCGCTTTATATGATTATCAATCAAATAAAAAGTTATTTTATGTCGCAATCCTTACATCCCCTACCACAGGTGGGGTGACGGCTAGTTTTGGTATGTTGGGAGATATCATTATTGCCGAACCCAACGCTTACATTGCATTTGCGGGTAAAAGAGTAATTGAACAAACATTGAATAAGACAGTACCTGAGGATTCACAAGTGGCTGAATATTTATTCCATAAGGGCTTATTCGATCCAATCGTACCACGTAATCCTTTAAAGGGCGTTCTGAGTGAATTATTTCGGCTACATGCTTTCTTTCCTTTGAATCAAACTTAGATTAAGTAGAGCCGTAGAGTAGAGTCTTAATTTAATAATTTATTTAATATTAATAAAACGGAATAAATTTTTTGAAATGAAAATTATTAAATTATAAGACAAGAACAAGAAAATAACTAATATTATGAATAATAAAAAGGTGGATTATCATACATATATTTCGTGTAGAAACATGTAGAAAGGTGAATAAGTCCGTTTATTTACATATTTTTTATTTACACATTTATTGAATTTTTTAATAAATATTTATTAAAAAAATACTTATATTAAAACATATACTTATATATTCCTTATTTAAGTATATACTCACTTAGGTATACTTAGTATAATATAAGTATAATATAATATTTATATAAATATAATTATTATATATGAATTATAAGATATCTTTATAACAATATAAGGTTAAAATAAAAATATTAATATAAAACAATAAATAAAAATAACAGGTACAAATATTAAATCGAGGTACCCATTCAATGATAACTCTCAACAACTTTCCCTCCATTTTTGTGCCTTTAGTAGGCTTAGTATTTCCGGCAATTGCAATGGTTTCTTTATCTCTTCATGTTCAAAAAAACAAGATTTTTTAGATACTATAGGGACAAATCTTATCCATTTTTTTTTTGAAACTGATTTGGATCATAACACCCATATCTATTTAGTAGAATATGGTATAACATGTTGCTTCTTTCGAGCATAAGCTCTTATGTATGTGTAAACATGATATATGGGTAAATTCATTTTTCAAATGGATCGGCATCGGGAAGAATTTCGGAAACGTAAAGTCAATATATCTATATCTATATATATGTGGATAGCTATAGGAAATCGTATGAAAGAGATGTTATTATTTTAGTTTGGATCTAAGCAATTCGATGAATTATTCTTAAAGGTTCACATCATAGTAGTGCTGGTTGATGAAAGTTACTTCGGAAACAAAAAAAGTAAAATCCAATTTATTTTTGTTATTTTTCCAATTCCAATAAAATGCAACTAGGTCTAGTGAGAATATGAGTTGGCGATCAGAACGTATATGGATAGAACTTATAGCGGGATCTCGAAAAATAAGTAATTTCGGCTGGGCCCTTATTCTTTTTTTAGGTTCATTAGGGTTTGTATTGGTTGGAACCTCCAGTTATTTTGGTAGGAATTTGATATCTTTATTTCCTTCTCAGCAAATCCATTTTTTTCCACAAGGGATCGTGATGTCTTTCTATGGGATCGCGGGTCTTTTTATTAGTTCCTACTTGTGGTGCACAATTTCGTGGAATGTAGGTAGTGGTTATGATCGATTCGATATAAAAGAGGGCATAGTGTGTATTTTTCGTTGGGGATTCCCTGGAAAAAACCGTCGCATATTCCTCCGATTCCTTATGAAAGACATTCAGTCCATCAGAATAGAAAATAAAGAGGGTCTTTTTGCTCGTCGGGTCCTTTATATGGAAATCAGAGGCCAGGGGGCCATTCCCTTGACGCGTACTGATGAGAATTTGACTCCACGAGAAATTGAGCAAAAAGCTGCTGAATTGGCCTATTTCTTGCGCGTACCAATTGAAGTATTTTGAAAAAATAAACTGAAGAATTAATACTTTGCAAGAGGGAAAAAACTAAAGAATCCTCTTTTTTTTCTATACCATAAGTTAACGGAAGTTTCTTCCGAACGCTTATTCGAGCCAAAGTAAACGTATACGAAACACCCCTAAAACGAAAATTTTTGTGTCCATAATTTTTTTTTCGAAATATTTGATATTTTTTTTAATAGAACAGGAGTTCTTTCGTCTCGAAATCCGACTAATATTAATTTGAAGTGGGCTCTTTCTTATTCTATTTCTGTATTCTTTCTAGATTCAAGGACTAACCGCTATACTGCATCACAAATAAAAACTCTGAAATAGATTAATGGGCTAGATGACTTGAAATATAACTTATGCTTGATAGAAATATTAGTATCATATAGAGTCGACGCATGGGGTGAGTTCATTAAAACTTCAAAAATTCACAGACGAAAAAATGGCAAAAAAGAAAGTATTCATTTCCCTTCTATATCTTGCATCTATAGTATTTTTGCCTTGGTGGATCTCTCTCTCATTTAAAAAAAGTCTGGAATCTTGGATTACTAATTGGTGGAATATTAGGCAATCCGAAATTTTTTTGAATGATATTCAAGAAAAGAGTATTCTAAAAAAATTCATAGACTTAGAGGAACTCCTTCGTTTGGAGGAAATGATAAAGGAATACCCGGAAACGCATTTACAAAAGCTTCGCGTTGAAATCTACAAAGAAACGATCCAATTGATCAAGATGCACAATGAGGATCGTATCCATACAATTTTACACTTCTCGACAAATATAATCTGTTTCGTTATTCTAAGTGGTTATTCTATTTTAGGTAATGAAGAACTTGTTATTCTTAACTCTTGGGTTCAAGAATTCCTATATAACTTAAGCGACACAATAAAAGCTTTTTCTATTCTTTTATTAACTGATTTATGTATAGGATTCCATTCGCCCCACGGTTGGGAATTAATGATTGGCTCTGTCTACAAAGATTTTGGATTTGCTCATAATGATCAAATTATATCCGGTCTTGTTTCTACTTTTCCAGTCATTTTAGATACAATTTTTAAATATTGGATCTTTCGTTATTTAAATCGTGTATCTCCTTCACTTGTAGTGATTTATCATTCAATGAACGACTGAAAAATGATCGACCGACCTAATTAGAATATTTGGTACTTTGTACATAAGCAAAACATTCAAAATTGTACTTACTACCCAGCCAAGCGATTTCTCCAATATTTCAGAAAAATGATTTCATTAAATAGCAAAATTATAGATAGGGAACTCTACTAGCGACCTACCTAATTTTATTGTAGAAAATTTCGGGATCAATGATTGGACCATGCAAACTAAAAAAACCTTTTCGTCGATAAAGAAAGAGATTACTCGATCCATTTCCGTATCGCTCATGATAATGATATATATAATAACTCAGGCACCCATTTCAAATGCCTATCCCATTTTTGCACAGCAGGGTTATGAAAATCCACGAGAAGCAACTGGCCGTATTGTATGTGCCAATTGCCATTTAGCTAATAAACCCGTGGATATCGAGGTTCCACAAGCGGTACTTCCGGATACTGTATTTGAAGCAGTTGTTCGAATTCCCTATGATCTGCAAGTGAAACAAGTTCTTGCTAATGGTAAAAAAGGAGCTTTGAATGTAGGGGCTGTTCTTATTTTACCCGAGGGGTTTGAACTAGCCCCCCCCGATCGTATTTCGCCTGAGATTAAAGAAAAGATAGGAAATCTGGCTTTTCAAAGTTACCGCCCTACTAAAAAAAATATTCTTGTGATAGGTCCTGTTCCTGGTCAGAAATATAGTGAAATCACCTTTCCTATTCTTTCCCCGGACCCCGCTACTAAGAAAGATGTTCACTTCTTAAAATATCCCATATATGTAGGCGGGAACAGAGGAAGGGGTCAGATTTATCCCGACGGGAGCAAGAGTAACAATAATGTTTATAATGCTACAGCAGCAGGTATAGTAAGCAAAATCATACGAAAAGAGAAAGGGGGGTACGAAATAACCATAGTGGAGGCATCGGATGGGCGTCAAGTGGTTGATATTATCCCTCCAGGGCCGGAACTTCTTGTTTCCGAGGGCGAATCCATCAAACTTGATCAACCATTAACGAGTAATCCTAATGTGGGTGGGTTTGGTCAGGGGGATGCGGAAGTAGTACTTCAAGATCCATTACGTGTCCAAGGCCTTTTGCTCTTCTTGGCATCTGTTATTTTGGCACAAATCTTTTTAGTTCTTAAAAAGAAACAGTTTGAGAAGGTTCAATTGTCCGAAATGAATTTCTAGATCCGCGGATTTTTCAACATCAAGCTCTAAAAAGAAACAAACTCTTGTTGGCAATTATATTATGTAATAATTATATTATGTAATTGTGTATGATCAAAAAAATTTTGTTTGTTTCTTTTTTTTTCTACCGGATTTCGGGAATTACTTATACCGGTCATGATATGTATATTGTGAAGAAGACTATTTTATTTTACTTATCTCTTCTTTGTTTTTTCAATCCAAATCGAAGTGATATAGAATGAATCAGTAGTTTTCTATTCGAATAGAATCAAAACAAAAGATAAATAAGCGTAAAATAGAAACCAAAGTATAAATGAAAGGAACAAAGGGTTTTATTTTAGGGGGGGGGGTTGTTCGTCTCCTAGTCCTTGACACAAGAAAAGGGATTTTCCCCAACCCCTTCTTGTGTCGAATTAATAATGATTCTTGATCCTGTTCGTCAAAAACGACTATTCGTAGTTTCCATTTTTTTCTCGGTTTATCATAACCTTTTTTCGATTTATCATGTTAAGTAGTGGACAAACAAAAATATAGGTAAATTTATTGAACAAATACAAATAGAACTTCTTCAAGTTCAATGAACTTCTAAAATAGAAAAAAGGAAATTTTTATTAGATTAAATAGAGTAAGGTTCTATTTTATTAGTATAGAAAGGGTTTGCATGATACCTAATCGATATAAATCTATATATAGAACTATAGAATTGTGAGTCATACTAAAAGGGGAAATTGAGTGATTACTTCTTTGTTTTAATTTTGAAAGTATTCACAGATAC